TATCCCTATGAGATACCGTACAAAATATAATGCAGAAGGAAGGGATATAATGAAATTCTTGATTAGATCTTCTCATAGGAACGATCTATTTTATTTGATTGATGGATCCAACAACCAAACCCATTTTTTTTTAATGAATTAAAAAAGAGAGTGGTTTTATTCGAAGCGCTTCGTGATTTTCAACCAATTATGTGCTTCAATATAATTACCTGGAGTAAGCGCTATAGCTTGTTTCCAATACTCAGCAGCTTGATCGGACCAAGCTTCCGCAATTTCAGAATCACCCTGTAGAATGGCCTGTTCTCCCCGGTCGGAATAGGTGGTTCCTTCCCTTAGAACCGTACTTGAGAGTTTCCTACCTCATACGGCTCATAAATCGATTCTTTTTGTTTGTGTCCTATCTTAATCTACCCTATGCTAACTGAATTAGATTTCTCATAAATCTATCCCATTTTTTCTTGGGTTAACCAGAAGAAGTTAATTACATAAGTTTCAAACCCTAATTTTGATCAATAATCAGAATCAGTTTGATCTTTTCTCCCACCTTCAGAAGAATGAAGCATAGGTATCCCCACAATATCGTTAGAATTTTCTGAAAGGTAACTATCTCGGTTTCATATATGGAATTCATATAGAATCTTTGAAAAAGACTTTTTTCCATAAGAAAAAAGAACTTACTATCTTTGGGACCTGATGCTACACCGCTGCTCAATACCTTAGTGGATCGACTCTATTACATAAGTTGATTCCTAACTTTTGTCCCATATCATGACATAAGTAAGCAGTTCTTAACTGTATCGACTCAATAGCTCGCTAATTGATCTTTACGGTGCTTTCTCTATCAATTTGATCCTTTATCCATAGAATATAGTATATAGGCTGCACTCATTTTTTTTTTCTTCCTATTTTGGTTCTCGTGAAGTCTCTTTCCTTGCTACAGCTGATAAAAATCGTTGCTTTGGACGATGCATTATGTAGAAAGCCTATTTTTTCTAGTATTTACTAGCCAATTTGATCTTTGCTTTTTTTCCTTATTTCTATAGTGGAGATAGTCGCACGTAATGACAGATCACGGCCATATTATTAAAAGCTTGTGGTAAGAATGGGTTTCGTTCTAGTGCCCGGAAATAATATTCCAAAGCCTTTGTATGCTCTCCATTGCTTGTGTGTATAAGGCCTATGTTATAGAGTATATAACTTCGATCATAGGGATCAATTTCTGGTCGCGTAGCTTCATAATAATTCTGTAAAGCTTCCGCATAATTTCCTTCGGATTGAGCCAACATCCGTTACGGTCGTTCATTCTATTCAAAAAATCTCCGTTCCAGAACCGTACATGAGATTTTCATCTCATACGGCTCCTCCCTTCTGCGCATAGTACTAAGGGGAATAATCCATAGATTAAAAATTGAACTATTCTCATCTCATTATGAACTGAAAGGAACTAGTATTTTTACAAGAAATCTCTAGCCAGCCTTCCCGCAAGAGGTTTTTTCTTAACACCAATCATATTAGTGTTAGATATAAATGGTAACTCCAACAATTTCTTTGTTCTCAACGCCTTCTATTTCCAGGAATTAGTCACTTCAACGATCTTTGATGGTTATACGGGTATCCAAAGTACAAACGAGATGGATGTTTGTTGTCCCAACCATTCTTGTTAGTCCCGATACCGATAAGGAAAAGGGGAATTTATAACAAAGTTTTTGTGTTGTTGATTCCTAGGTGTAGTGCTTTTTCCCTTATGCCGCCTATTGGTACTAATGTAGTGTAGGATTGACCCGCAATACGGAACCCATAGGTGTAACCTTTCGCTCAATACTCAAATCAACAATTGAAACATCTGAGGCTGCATCAATCGAGGATACACGATAGAAGGAATTGTTCTATCTCCAAACTTCACCTTCACCGAGCGTAGGTTTATTTCAATAATTTCGTTCTTTCTATACCGAATCGCGTCTCTTTCTCGTAAGACTGAGGTGAGGGCTAAAAAAAAAACAAGAAAAAAGAATCAAATCGCACCATCTCTGTAATAGGTAAATGCCTTTTTTTCTCCTGAAGTTGTCGGAATTATTCGTAATAAGATATTGGCTACAATTGAAGAGGTCTTATCAATAAAATTTCCATTTATACGAGATCTAGGCATAATTAGCAATCCATTCTAGAATTCTTTTCATTACCCCTCGGGGAAAATGATCCCACAAACAAAGCAAAGGAATTATACAGTACGAAATAACATAAAAACAGACTAATTTTATTCTAATAAATAGATATGGGCTTTCCGCTTAAATTGTCCCCTTTTGTTTGGGAAAGATATGAGATATTGGAATCAGATTGATTTCATTCCCATTTTTGTAGTATACCAATGAGCGGAACTATTACTATTTCATCTAAGTTAAATAACCAAGGACTTTATTTTACTATGGATTCTGATAACTCGAGAAGTTTTGATTTGGTTATGATCCAAAGAGAAAAAAGAATGGAATAATCATTCCATGAAAAAATAGAGTAGAGTAACCATACCTTCTGTTTGCATAACGTGTATACACCACGCCATACAATCGAAATATCAAAATCCATGGCATGGGACGATTCAAAAATTTGGAATAGATCCGTGGGGTAGCTGATGAATGAGAGAAGTTTTTGTTGAGAAATATTAAATGGGAAAGGAATTCTTCCTATGGAACTAGTGATCGGTCGTACCTGTACTGCAGTAATATGAATAACTCGCTATTCACTCAGTTTCTGGTCAATAATAAGATTATGTAGGAGAGATGGCCGAGTGGTTCAAGGCGTAGCATTGGAACTGCTATGTAGGCTTTTGTTTACCGAGGGTTCGAATCCCTCTCTTTCCGTTTCTGTTAATTCACCAACGTTATCGACCACAATGTATCAAATCAAATACCAATTGAAACCATTATTCCAGCAATAAGACCCTTATTTGATCGAAATTCTCTATTCCTAATTACTGTGGTTATAAAATAGGAAAGAGCAAAAAAGAAAAAAAAATCCTACTGTTGATCCATTTGTGATAGGTGAAAAAATGCGGATGGATTAAGGCCCTTAGATCTATTTAGTTCGGCGAAAAGGGGACAAAATTCTATGAACCTTTCTTTCTTAATTTTGTTAGGTTCAAGTCTGACGAGAATAATATTCTACGACTAACAACTCATTTATTTTCAAACCGATCCATTTACTATCTATTATTTGATTTACTAATCCTTTATATTGGAATGAGTCAATAGTCAAATGTTTTGGCAATTCCTCATGGGTGGATGAAGCAATATAATTTTGAATCAGACCTTTTGATCTTTGGTTATCCTTTGCAGTAATAATATCTCGGGGTTTGCAACGATAACTTGGTATATCCACTATACGATCATTAACTAAAATATGTCTATGGTTAACTAATTGCCTGGCTCCGGGGATGGTCGAAGCCATACCCAATCGAAAAAGGATGTTATCCAAACGCATTTCAAGTAGTTGTAGTAAAACCTGACCCGTTGACCCTTTGGCTTTTACAGCGATATGTACATATCTAAGTAATTGTCGCTCTGTCAGACCATAATGAAAACGCAATTTCTGTTTTTCTTCTAGACGAATACGATATTGCGATTTTTTCCCAGAACGCAATTGGTTTTTAAGATCACTTCCGGATCTAGGTCTTTTACTAGTTAGTCCTGGTAAAGCTCCCAGACGGCGTATTTTTTTAAAACGAGGTCCTCGGTAACGAGACATAAAGACTCCTTTTTTTTATTTTATTGAAATTTCATTTTACACAATAAATCTAAATTAAAACTGAACTAAAGGATAAACAAAGCAAAATCGACTGATGAAGTACTACAAAAAAAAATGAATTGTATCAACATCTGGATTTTTTGTATATATATATATTTTTGTATATATATATATATAGGAAGTTGAGGCTCCGTTTGATGATTTGTTCTGTAGAGATCTAATTGCTCTAATCCATTTTTATTAATAGTTGCAAGTTACCACGACATAATAGATCGCTGATCCAGCATTTCATTTGAAGAAAAGGAGAGATTATCAATCTCGGAAAAATAGATAGAGAAAAAGCCGGCTATCGGAGTCGAACCGATGACCATCGCATTACAAATGCGATGCTCTAACCTCTGAGCTAAGCGGGCTCGCATAAGAGAAAAATAGCGTAACAAATAGAAAGATTGTATAGGAATTCCGGAAAATGTCCGATCTTAGCTATTAATTTCATATGAACTAAACTAATTAATAGAGTTCTATAGCTAGAAGTTAGAAGTTCTAAGCTAAGTTCTTTTTAGAAATAATTAAAATAAAAAAAAAATATATAATAATAAAATAATAAAAAAATAATAAATATAAAATATAATAAAATAATATTAAGAAATATTTCATCAATCATAATCATAATATATGATCATATCAAATTCAATTAGAAATTCTAATTAGAATAAATAGAATCTTTCTTAAAGCTTAACTAAAGCAGTTAGTTATAGATAGTAAATTATGTTAATTTCATTATAGCGGATCGGTCCTAAGAAAAGAATAAGATAAGGATAAAGATACAATCTAAATTAGATTGAGACATTATTCTGGTTTCATTTTGAAAAGGAGGAGATAGGACGAAAAAAAAAAAGAATGAATATCGAACGTTACAGTATTACAAATCACACTGTAAAAATGAAAGGGAGAGATAAAATAGATATGGGCTATATCTATTCATCTTGAATTGAAAATACATCAATGATAGAATTATTTCTGATTGAAATAAACAAGGTTTATCCAATATAAATGAACTGATAGAGGATGGTCAAAAAAAGAAAATACCAGCCTTTTCGATATAGGAATCATTAGATAATGAATTCAACGGTTTCAAAAAAAGAAATGAATGAAAGAGATGGATGAAATTCTAAATGTATCTTGGTCTCAAAGAAAAGGGAAAGGGGGATATGGCGAAATTGGTAGACGCTACGGACTTGATTGGATTGAGCCTTGGTATG